CACCTCGTTTGGGTCTGTGTGTGACCCATAGAATACCGGTCATATAATACCTCATAATTGTAAGTATAATACACAGGAAGGAGAGTTGTATAAGATAAGGAAGACAGTAGGTTATAGAAAAGAAAAAGTGGAAGAGGATGAAAAATGCAATGGGATTCCTGATCCAATAAAAAATCCCATTTCGGAATTGGTATGGATAAAGGATCTTCCTATGTTATACTATTCAATTCTCGACGATGAATCGATTTGATAGATCAGATATTGTTATTCATAATATTGATCCGATTCGGTATCATCAGGATCAATTCATCCCAATGAATTTACAGGAGTTAAATTTCTCATCTCTATGGGATTACATCCCGAGTTATTGCGAAGAAAAAAAAAAGAAATAATGAAATTATGGAAGTCAATATTCTCGCATTTATTGCTACTGCACTGTTCATTCTAGTTCCTACTGCCTTTTTACTTATTATCTACGTAAAAACAGTCAGTCAAAATGATTAATTTGAATCTGAATTATTAGGTCTTATCAATCCTTTTTTCAATGATTGAAGAAATGAAAGAAAGGGATTAAAAGAAAATTCCAAGTCTTAAATGAAATGATCTGGTTGGAATCATAAAGAGTGGTAGAAAGGACTATATATAGTCCTTTCTACCACTCTTTAGAGTATTTTATATTATCTAATATTGTATACAATGATATTATCATATATAGTTGTATTATTATCATATATAGTTGTATTGTATACAGATATAGACTTTATCTAAATGGAGGGTTTATATAGATCAATTTACAATATGTATATGATATATTAGATGTACATCTAATCTAAATAGTAGACTAGTACATCGAAATAGCAGTCTAATTCTATTTCTTTTTTTCGCTACATCCACTCGATTTCGATCAACCCAAAATAATCGAAGGCCTATTCTTCTAATTCCTAGGTTTCTTATAATTTTATATATAGGTTCCGGGATCCATCGAAAGAATCAATAGAGGAAGAATAGTATGGGAATATACTATAGCAAAAGAAAACAAAACCAAGGAATTTTTTTTTGATTTCCCATCCCAAGAAGTCATTGATTGAGCCATTAACAGATCATTTACGAAGTTCTATGGTAACTTCTTCAGATTTTGAAAGGAAGTAGATTAGTAAAGGGGACTCGGACCATTTTTCATGCTTAAACATGACATGAGATGAGTCAAAAAAGCATAAAAAAATCTCTAGGAGTCTAAAATGTTAAATGTGTGATATGTGGTGGATCGCTCAGCGGAAGAAAGATCAAATTTTATTATGTGTAGAACCTCTTTGGACAACCACTAGTCACTTCCAGTAGAAAGTAAGTATCGTCGTAATCTAATAGCAGAACGATTTGTTCTTAGAACAGTGAAAGTAAAGAAAGAGAGAAACAAATAAAGAAAAAACTAGGGATTGGTTTTTTCTCATTGTAATATCCATAATTCTGGTAAGAACTGGTTTATCCAAATAGAATATTTAGGAGGAATTCGGTTGGAAAAAATTTCCTATCATGCGTAGATTTGAGTTTTGAAATACAACTAAACTATAGTAATCATTCATTGTTTGATCGAATGGTTATTATTCATTATTGTATTTTCTTATTCATTATTGTTTTTCCAGTAGAATTTTGAAAGAGAGACAAGCTTTTTCAAAATAAAGCTTCGCAAAACGATCAATGCAAAACGATCAATTAAACAATTGATACAATTCGATTACTCAATCGATTACTCAATCAATTATTAATATACCTAGAGTCCACTCCTTCCCCATACTACAAGTGAAAGGGAAAATGTAAAGACTACCATTAAAGCAGCCCAAGCGAGACTTACTATATCCATGTGAATTATATCTCCTATTTCTATGAAGGAATTATTCCATTATTGATCAATAATCATAGTAGAATCAATGGCGCAGAGTCAAAATTGGATTCTGACTTAAGGCTATTGATAAACCAATTCAATGAATCCGCTCGTAACAGATTCTTTATAGGATTTCTGGTAGAATTGGGAAGTATTAAGTAAAAATATGATACACACACCTTTTCCTTGAAAATAGCAAAGGAATGCTCCTAATGGAACATGTGGGAATAGTAAGACCTATTGTTTGTTTTGTTACCTTTCTTTCATAAGCAAAAAAGAAAAAAAAAATATACCATCAAGATAGATAACTATCTATTGGATACCTATATTTCCTATTTGATCTAAGCCTTACTTTCTGTGAAAGAACGGGGAGACATCACTACCATTATTACATACATTTTTTTTGTAATCTCCCTACACGACCAAAGAAATCTTTTTTTTTTTTTTTACTTTGACTTTTACTCTGTTATTCTATAAGATAAGAGCCAACCAACCATCCTGATTGAATGTTTGAGTACTCGGAGTCTCTCGTAAGTATGGATACAAAGTATCTTCAGTCCTTTCCACAACTCCTAAATTGATTTCCCATCAGCCTATCCAATCTAATTCCAGACAGAATCA